ATCCAATAAAAACCCAAAATTCCTAATAATAAACCAAAATCCCCGACGCGATTAGTTACAAACGCTTTTTGACAGGCATTCGCCGCACTAGGTCGTGTGAACCAAAAACCTATTAATAGATAAGAACACATTCCAACTAATTCCCAAAAAATATAAATTTGTATCAAATTAGAACTAGTAACTAATCCCAACATTGAAGTATTGGAAAAACTCATATAAGCAAAAAATCTCAAATATCCTTGATCATGAGACATATAATTGTCACTATAAATAAGAACCATAATTCCAACAGTAGTGATTAATATTGACATAATAGAAGTAAGTGGATCAACCAAGCAGCCAAATTCTAAAGAAAAATCATTATTGATGGTCCAAGACCATACATATTGATAGACAGAATTCTTATTTATTTGCTGAATAGAAAAATAGGCTGCAAAAACCATAACTATACTTAACAATAAAACACTAGGAAAAGCCCACATACGACGAAGATTTTTTGTTGCCGTTGGAAAAAGTAGAAGTCCTGCTCCAATTAACATAGGAACTGGAAGTGGAATGAAAGGTAGAATCCATGAATATTGATATATATATTCCATAAAAAAAGAAATAAACGAATTTATCTTAATTAATTAATTGTTTCTGATTCACCGGTTCTTAGTTCTTTTCTTTTGAAAGGGGTTCGGTTAATAAAAAAAAATTAAGATATATAAAATAAAACTTAAATAGAATTTTTTAGCCTTAATTATTCTGAATCTTTGTAAACTACTTCAAATATTCAAAATCAAGAGGCTAGAATTGGTGATACGTATTTTTATTAATGTTGAACTGTTAATATAAAATTTTTTAGTAAAATTTTATGAAGATCTAAAAAATTTCCATTTTCATTCTAATTATTACGTATTACAATAATTTATTTATATCTATAGAGCAAGGAAAAATAATTAGACCAAACATTATTTGATATGAATCATACATAAAGTCCATAACTTGACCCATAAAAAATAGTTATTGTAATTAGGTTATTCAGCATCATTAAGCCATTTGTTTTATAACAAATTTTATTCTATTCTATTACAATAAAAGCTATTTCTCGGAAATACTAGGATATCCACCACTTTATTTTACGTAAAAAAAAAGGGGGCAAATAAAATGCATTTTATAAATTAAAAATATAAAATTATGTATTTTGTAGACTTTAACAGATTAACTACTAGTCTAATTCGAATTAGAGAATAATAAAATGGCTGTACTCTTTCTTCGAGCTTGACCAATTAAATAAATTAATATAATAGAAAATAAAATTCTTTAAGTTTTTAAAATTAAGCGAGATAGGAGATAGGAGATAGGGGTTGGGTTATTAAACTTTTTTATTTAGTTTTTTACATGTATAAATGTAACACGACGAAAATATAGAGAAAGCGTAATGCACAATCTTATCTTTTTTGTTTGTATTGTATTTTTTCATTTTATCGACTTCAATCTATTTGGCATAGTAGATCTTATTGTTCTTAGTAATATTTTAGGCGATTTTTTCACCCCTTTTTATTTTATGAAGGTAGTATAATTTAAAGAATAAATAGATAGAGAATAGTAAAGAACAATGGATTTTAAACAATAGATGTCTTTCACATCCAACTGAAGAACCTATTATAATTTTTTAATGGCAGTTCCAAAAAAACGCACCTCTATTTCAAAAAAACGTATTCGTAAAAATATTTGGAAAAGGAAGGGATATCGGGCAGCATTGAAAGCTTTTTCATTAGCGAAATCTCTTTCTACCGGGAGTTCTAAAAGTTTTTTTTGTGTAACAAATAAATAATCCTAATCAAACAATATAATAAATAATCTGACTCGGTCTAATTATAAAAGTAATCTAATTTTTTTTTTATTTATTTACTTTAATTTGAAGACATCTTTTTGCTTTCGTTTCTAATATAGATAATAATTCTTTTGTCTACTGAATTCGAAAAATGAATGGTACTTAAAAAAAGGATATACGCAAGCACAAGATTTCACCTTTCGTTTTAGTATGTTTTATCATTTTCAGGATGGGGATTATAACTTTCCCCATCGACTTGACTCACTAATAAAAAGAAATTTCTTTTTAGTTGTATTTTTTTTTTATAACGAAGAGAAGAGGTCTTTGAAACTAAACTTTTTTATTAAGGTTAAAATGTGTTTTATAATCTTCTAAACCATTATTTTTCGAAATTATTATCACTATAATAGACTCCTTAACCCAATTTAATTTATAAAAGTCCTTTTTACATTTTTAGGTCATTACATTATATGGCGAATGTACAAATTTTTAGTGATCTATTTTATATCCTATGTTTCGATTGTAAGATCGATTAAGATATAATTTAAAATTTATAAAGTATTTTTAAAGTAGGGTACAATTTCTATCGAAATTTTCTTTATATGATTGATACACCTATACTAATACCTAACTTAATTGGTTTGTTAAATTTTAACACAAATTCTCTACACAACGAAAATCCCTAACGATTAATACAAAACTAACAATGCAAATATTTACATAAATATCTTGAGTGGATCACTGAAATTATGTTAAAATTTTCTTTTTTCTTCATCAAAAAAAGAAATTTATTATGTTAGATTAAAAATGCAAATGAGACAGAACATTGTTTTTAGTTCTATCCATGGATTGAAGTAAAAATTATTTAGTTACAACTGTTACATTTGAGTTTGAGGAGAGCAGAAAGTAATAACCTCCGACAAACCACATTGTTAGTTCAGTTAAATAAAATTTACATTTTAAAATAAAAAATTAACGAAAAAATCTCTAATTTTTAAACAAGTTTTTATTCATCAATTTGAATGGTTTCCTAAAAAAAATATTGTATTGAAGAAACTCCTTCAATCTCGACGATTGGATAAAAATAAGTTATTATGATTTCGAATAAGCCGCTATGGTGAAATCGGTAGACACGCTGCTCTTAGGAAGCAGTGCTAGAGCATCTCGGTTCGAGTCCGAGTGGCGGCATGGCATCTTCTAAAGGAGTAAGTGCTATAATTAATTCAATTCCCGATTTCAATTCCTATAATTGAGGGACCCTTTTTTAATAATTTTTATGATATTTTCAACTTTAGAGCATATATTAACTCATATATCCTTTTCGATCGTGTCAATTGTAATTACCATTCATTTGATAACTTTATTAGTCGATGAAATAGTAGGCCTATATGATTCGTCAGAAAAGGGGATGATAGCTACTTTTTTCTGCATAACAGGATTATTAGTTACTCGTTGGATGTATTTTGGACATTTACCATTAAGCGATTTATATGAATCATTAATTTTTCTTTCGTGGAGTTTTTCTATTATTCATATGATTCCTTATTTAAAAAAAAAAAAAAACCATTTAAGCGTAATAACCGCGCCAAGTGTTATTTTTACTCAAGGTTTTGCTACTTCTGGTCTTTTAACTGAAATCCACCAGTCCGCAATATTAGTACCCGCTCTCCAATCCCATTGGTTAATGATGCACGTAAGTATGATGATATTGAGCTATGCAGCTCTTTTGTGTGGATCATTATTATCACTAGCTCTTCTAGTGATTACATTTCGAAAATTCCTACGGATTTTTAGTAAAAGCAATACTTTAATAAATCAGTCATTTTACTTTGGTGAGATTCAATGCGTGAACGACAGAAACAATGTCTTACGAAACACTTCTTTTATTTCGTCTCAAAATTATTACAGGTATCAATTGATTCAAAAATTGGATCGGTGGAGTTATCGTATTATTAGTCTAGGGTTTATCCTTTTAACCGTAGGTATTCTTTCGGGAGCAGTGTGGGCTAATGAAGCATGGGGATCATATTGGAATTGGGATCCAAAGGAGACTTGGGCATTTATTACTTGGACCGTATTCGCGATTTATTTACATATTAGAACAAATAAAAATTTTGAAAGTGTAAATTCTGCAATTGTGGCCTCAATGGGATTTCTTATAATTTGGATATGCTATTTTGGGGTTAATCTATTAGGAATAGGGTTGCATAGTTATGGTTCATTTACATTAATATCTAATTGAATTGAATAAGGGACTTGACGAATAGAAACATAGGACGGCATACGTGTATATATATACAAAAACTTCATGTAAACCGTCAAGAACCATTTGAATCATTCCATTTCCATTATTTGATTCAAATGGTTCTCACAAATGCCAAATAGATCTAGTTATAATATAATTCCAATTAAGTTATTTAACTTTGAACTTATCGAGAAGAAAAAATACTTATTTTTTTATTGTACAATCAACTATTTTTTAAATTGGGAGATTTCAGTTTAATCTTTTCGTTTACTCACAAAAACTATCTATAAAAATAATTGGATATAATAGCTTCGACCTTGTCAATTGATAATGAGAAAACGAAATCGGGATAAACACCAATACCTATTACAGGTAAAAGGATGGAGATCGACACAAATAATTCTCGCGGTCCAGAATCAAAAAAATAAGAGTTTGGGGCATTAAAAAGCTTGTATCCATAGAACATCTGACGTAACATAGATAATAAATAAATAGGAGTTAATATCATTCCAATTGCCATTACAAAAGTAATTAATACTTTTGTCATTAAAAGATATTTTTGGCTAGTAAGTATTCCAAAAAAAACTATCAATTCGGCAACAAAACCGCTCATGCCCGGTAATGCAAGAGAAGCCATTGATACGATACTGAAAGTCGTGAATATTTTTGGAATTGCGATAGCCATTCCGCCCATTGCGTCGAGATAAACAAGACGTATTCTATCATAACTCGTTCCGGCCAAGAAAAAAAGCGCTGCGCCAATAAATCCGTGAGAGATTATTTGTAAAATGGCTCCATTGAGTCCCGTATCGCTTATAGAACCAATTCCTATAATTATGAAACCCATATGAGATACAGAAGAGTAGGCTATTCTTTTTTTTAAATTACGCTGACCAGGAGATGTTAAAGCTGCATAGATTATTTGAATTGTGCCTACTATTATCAACCAGGGAGAAAATATAGAATGGGCGTGGGGTAATAATTCCATATTGATCCGAATCAATCCATATGCTCCCATTTTTAATAAGATTCCGGCTAAAAGCATACAAGTACTGTAATGCGCCTCTCCATGGGTGTCTGGTAACCATGTATGTAAGGGTATGATCGGTAATTTGACAGCAAAAGCAATAAGAAAGCCAATATAGAATATTATTTCCAGTGCTACGGGATACGATTGATTAGCTGATGTTTCAAAATTTAATGTTGGTTCATTGGAACCATATAAACCAATACTCAAAACTCCCATTAATAAAAAAACGGAACTTCCTGCAGTGTACAAAATAAATTTTGTAGCTGAATACAAACGTTTCTTTCCCCCCCACATGGATATAAGTAGATAAACTGGAATTAATTCTAACTCCCACATGATGAAAAAAAGTAAAAGGTCTCGAGAAGAAAAAAGTCCTATTTGACCACTATACATTGCTAACATCAGGAAATGGAATAGTCGGGAATCCCGAGTAACCGGCCGAGCCGCTAAAGTTGCTAAAGTTGTAATAAATCCTGTCAGTAAAATAGGTCCTATAGAAATTCCATCTATTCCCAATCTCCAGTAAAAATCAAAAAAATCGATCCATTTATAATCCTCTGTCAATTGCATTAATGGATCATCCAATTTGAAACGATAACCGAATGCATAGGTTGTTATAAGGAGTTCCACTATGCATATACATATTGTATACCACCGAATTACCTTATTTCCTCTATGAGGGAGAAATAAAATTAAGGAACCCGCGGATATTGGCAAAACTACAGCTAGCGTTAACCAAGGAAAATAATTCATGGTAAAAACAAGATAAACTTGGACCAGAAAAACCCGTACTCAAAATAAATATTTTTTGAGCGCGGGTTTTTGTCGGTAAAGGTAAAAAATCAAATGTATTCAAGTAGGGTTTTCTGGAACGTATTAATAAGCTAGACCCATACTTCGAGTTGTTTCATGCCATAAATAAACTCGAACACTCAAGAAATCCGTTGGACAGGCGGATTCACATCTCTTACAACCGACACAGTCCTCTGTTCTTGGAGCAGAAGCAATTTGCTTAGCTTTACATCCGTCCCAAGGTATCATTTCTAATACATCCGTTGGGCAGGCTCGGACACATTGAGTACATCCTATACACGTATCATAAATCTTTACTGAATGCGACATTGGATCTATAAATTTTTGAATGTCAGAAATTTTCGATCTAGTAAACTTGGAAATGAATCATATATTTAAACACCAGATGAATCAATAATTTATCAGAATTTTTATAATCAATCTACTTCTTGATCGACTCGTGCGATAGAACCAAGATACTTTGATTTTCGAAAATATGTATTATACATAATTATGGTCATGGTAATTCGAATTTAGGAATATTCGAATTTATATGATTAAGACTACTTATTCAACAAATTCGATTGATTGATACGAGTTGATTTTCTGTTACGATAAATTGACGAAACAATAGCCAGGCCAATAGCTGCTTCAGCGGCTGCAATAGCTATAACAAAAATGGAGAAAATATTTCCTTTTAATTGGCGACTATCAAAAAAATCAGAAAATGTTACGAAATTTATATTAACTGCATTCAGTATAAGTTCAAGACACATAAGGGCTCTAACCATATTTCGGCTCGTGATCAATCCATAGATGCCGATAGAAAATAAGTAGGCACTCAAAACAAGTACATGTTCGAGCATCATTGACCAACTCCTTCTCAATTTTGATTCATTTAAAAATGAACTGAACAACAATTCAACAGATTCAATTGACTAGAATAAAAAAAGTACGGAACAAGGGAATATATTCTATTGATATATAGAATAGCTTTAATAAAATTTTTTCTATTTTAGCCATAACCAATCTTTAATTGAAGGGAAATAAATGTAATAAAACAGAACAGAGTTTAATTTGGATTGCTATTACTAATTCTATAGATTTTTTACTGTCGAGCCACGGCAATTGCACCTATCAAAGCCGCTAAAAGAATTATTGAAACGAATTCGAATGGAAGAAAAAAATCTGTTGATAAATGAATTCCAATTTGTTGACTATTACTTATCAAATCTTGCTCTACAATCTGATTTGATCTTGTAGTCCAAATAATCCCGTACCATGACGTATCTGTAATAGTAATTATGAGTAAAACAAAAATACTTGTACAAACTGGCAAAGTAACCCCATCCCCAACGGTCCAAAGATTCAAATCTTTGTAATAATCCGAACCATTCATGAACATCACGGCAAATACGATTAAAACATTTATAGCTCCCACGTAAATAAGTAGTTGTGCAGCAGCTACAAAATAGGAGTTTAATAGAATATAGAATAGGGATATACAAACAAGAACTAGTCCCAATGAAAAGGCAGAATAAATGAGGTTGGTAAATAATACCACTCCCATACCTCCTAGTATAAGAACCGATCCCAAAAAGACTAAAAGAAAATCGTGTATTGGTCCGGGCAAATCCATTATATGTAAAATAAGAGATAAATAAATCGAAATATTTTTCATGACCTTATTGAGACCCGACCAGGAAAAATTTTTTATGATTTTTGAGCAATTCCTAATTAAATCCGAAGGGATATTAATAAATGTAAGTACAATTATTGGACTAATTTCATTCTTTATCTGAAAAAGTAGTTCTAATTCGAAACTATATATTTTATATTTTTGAAAAATGATAAATATATTAATTAATATATTTTTCAATCCAAATTAAGATGTGATTCTTACCAAGCAATCCATAGTTGGTATTTGTAGTTATTGACCAAACAAAACGAAAGAAACCTTATTCCTTTAGATTAGATCAAAACTAAATCTTAGTATTAGTAAAGTAATTATAAATTATTCTTTAATCAAGAGATTTACTTATTTTTTTATTTGAGGCGAATTGGAAATTGTTCGAATTGTATAATCATCAATTACTGACATTGGTACACGACCCAAAGCAATTTGATTATAATTCAATTCATGACGATCATAAGTAGAAAGTTCATATTCTTCAGTCATTGATAAACAATTTGTTGGACAATACTCAACGCAATTACCACAAAATATGCAGACTCCGAAATCAATACTGTAATTAAGCAACCGTTTCTTACGAATGTCAGTTTCCAATTTCCAATCAACAACGGGTAGATCTATAGGACATACACGAACACATACTTCACAAGCAATACATTTATCAAATTCAAAATGGATTCGACCGCGGAAACGCTCCGCGGCGATTAATTTTTCATAAGGATATTGAATAGTTACGGGTAAACGATTTGCGTGGGATAAAGTAATCATGAAACTTTGACCAATGTACCTTGCAGCTCGTACTGTTTGTTGACCATAATTCATGAACCCAGTTACCATAGAGAACATATCGTTAATATATGAATAATTTTATGTTTGTTTATTTCTCTTGTTTCAAACAAGTTGTGAATAGAGTATAGAATGTTCCTTTACAGCGAAAAGAGTTGGGAAGAAGTTGTTAATAATAGATTACCTAGAGAAATAGGTAAAAGAAATTTCCATCCAAGATTCAATAGTTGGTCCATTCTTAGCCTCGGTAAAGTCCATCTTGTTGTGATAGGAATGAACAAAAACAAATAAGTTTTAGCTAATGTAATAAAGATACCAATTGTCGCTCCAAAAACGCCGCATGTTTTATTTAGTTCAAAAAGTTCAGAAATATATATGTCCGGAATAGAGATATTCCAACCTCCCAAGTAAAGAACTGTGACAAATAATGACGAAACTAATAGGTTTAGATAGGAAGCAACATAAAATAAACCAAATTTTATACCCGAGTATTCGGTTTGATAACCTGCTACTAATTCTTCTTCTGCTTCTGGTAAATCAAAAGGCAATCTCTCACATTCTGCTAGGGACGAAATGATAAAAATGATAAACCCTATAGGCTGACGCCACAAATTCCATCCCCAAAAACCATATTTGGATTGCGCTTCAACTATATCAACTGTACTTAAACTGTTAGATAATTATAGTCGGTGATACCATCACTGTTACCATCGCTATTACAGAACCGTACATGAGATTTTCACCTCATACGGCTCCTTGAAAGCCGGAAATAAATCTAAGGACCGCATCAGTATTATTTTATCTTAATATCTTTGTAGGATGGATTAAGGTCAAAATCTATCGAACGGTCCAAAATTAGACCAATTTAATTCTGCCTGTTATAATTATTTAAATTAATAATTTAAATAATTAATAATAAATAAAAAGTACTTCTGAATTGATCTCATCCTTTCTTTAATAATTTGAATTCTTCTTTGTTCAGTAATAACTTAACTGTTCAATAAAATACTTATTGTAGAAATATCAATAAACCGTTGGTTTCACTTACGAAAAATAATTCGATATTAATTCATCAATTATGACACAAATTTTATATCTATTAATATGTATATGGGAAAGAATAAAAGAAAAAAAGAATAAAAAAGATATTTTTTTTATTCTTTTATTGTAATTGGATTTCTTTCTCTTTTTTTTTCATTCCTATTCTTCTTTCTATTTCTGAGAAAAAGAGGGCTACAAAATAAAAAGAAAGTAAAGGATTATTTCGTTTCCAATAGTTATTTATTTAATCGGTGGATAGGAGCATACTCTGGATTGGAATCGTGTCGTGGGGAGTACTGCTTGATCATTTCTACCAACTTAAAGCCCCAATTAGTATTCTTTGTATATTATGTAAAAATGTCCTTTTGGAGAATTTACATAATCTCGGTTACTAATCCTTTCCATATTTTGGTGTTTCTAACCATCCACTCGTTTTTGCTCAACCCCCCCGTATGTTAATACATACAAATGATAGTGAAAACTTAATATGGTTGATCTTTTGAGCCCGCTTCAAGTCAGGATGACTAATCAACCAATCTTTGGGGAACCGGTCTCTTCTGCTTATGTTTATTTCCGCTTAACTCTTTAACTCTTATACATAGAAAATGAGACTTAATCTTTTTACTGCGAATTTATATATAAGCTGTTTTCTTTCACTCATATAACTATTTGATTTAGTTCATCAATCCGAATAATGAATAAAAAAAATGAAGATATCTACTCAATTCATTCCAACCCTTTCCTTGAAAGGAGGGAATAGAGCCCTTTCCTTGAAAGGAGGGAATAGAGAAAAGTGTATTTCCATGTATCAACGAATCGCACGTAGAGATATTGATAACACACATAAAGTTAATGGTATTTCATAACTAATCGATTGAGCAGCAGCTCGTAAACCACCTAAAAAAGAATATTTATTATTTGACCCGTATCCTGACATAAGAAGTCCAATTGGAGCAATACTGGAAATGGCAATCCATAAAAAAACACCGATATTGAGATCTGCTAAAACAAGGTGATAGCCAAAAGGAACTACTGAATAGCTTACTAAAATTGATATGACTGCTATGGACGGCCCGATGCTGAATAAACGATTATCACCCCTAGATGGAATAATATTTTCTTTGAAAAGTAGTTTTGCCCCATCGGCTAGAGCTTGAAGAACTCCCAAAGGGCCAGCGTATTCAGGGCCAATGCGTTGTTGTATCCCTGCGGATATTTCTCTTTCTAACCATACAATTACCAGTACGCCTATTGTGATTCCCAATACAAGAATCAAAATCGGAATAAGCACCCATATAATTCCATAAACCTCTTTTAAAAATTCGAATCTAGAAAAAGAATCAATATCTTGTACTTCTGGTGTATGAATTATCATTTCAACGATCAACTTCTCCCATAATGATATCTATACTACCTAGTATCGTCATAATATCAGCCAATTTCATTCTTTTAACTAACTGAGGAAGAATTTGCAAATTGATAAAACCCGGAGGGCGAATTTTCCATCTCCAAGGAAAACCACTCTGATCCCCTATCAGAAAAATTCCCAATTCTCCCTTTGGGGCTTCGACTCTCACATAAAGTTCTTGTTTTGGCAATTCAAATGTAGGAGAAGGTTTTTTACTAATAAATCGATATTCAAAATCATTCCATTCCGGATTCCTTTCTGTATCAAAGTATCGGATTTCTAAATTCTCATAGGGTCCCCCTGGAATTCCTTCCAGGGCCTGTTGAATAATTTTTATGGATTCTATCATTTCACCAATTCGGACTAGATAACGAGCCAACGAATCTCCTTCTTTTTGCCACTGTACTTCCCAATCAAATTCGTCGTAACACTCATAATGATCAACTTTACGAAGATCCCATTGTATTCCGGAAGCTCGCAGCATTGGTCCCGATAAACCCCAATTTATTACTTCCTCTCTACCAATAATGCCTACACCCTCGACGCGTTCTAAAAAAATAGGATTTCGTGTAATAAGTTTTTGATATTCAGCAACTCTTGTTAAAAAATAATAGCAGAAATCCAAACATTTATCTATCCAGCCATGAGGTAGATCGGCCGCTACTCCTCCGATACGAAAATAATTATGCATCATTCTCATACCAGTGGCAGCTTCGAATAGATCATATACTAATTCTCTTTCTCTAAAAATATAGAAAAAGGGAGTTTGTGCACCAATATCCGCCATAAAAGGACCGAGCCATAATAGATGAGAAGCTATACGACTCAACTCCAACATAATTATTCTGATATAGCTGGCTCTTTTAGGTACTTGAATATTTCCCAACCGTTCCGGTCCGTTTACAGTTATTGCTTCTGTGAACATAGTAGCTAAATAATCCCAACGTGTTACATAAGGCAAATATTGTATAATTGTTCGGTTTTCTGCAATTTTTTCCATCCCTCGGTGTAAATAACCCAATATTGGTTCACAGTCAATAACATCTTCACCATCTAGAGTAATGATGAGTCGAAGAACACCATGCATTGATGGGTGGTGTGGGCCCATATTGACTATCATGAGGTCTTTTCTTGTAGCTGGTATATTCATAGGTTTTTCCTCGATTCATTATTTCATGGATTGCTGAAAACGAAAAAAAGTTCATTAAAATTCAAGATTTCATAAATCAAATAATTCAAAATACCTGTTAAAATTAACGAGTTTTTGACTCGCGAATATCCAACTGATTAATTAATTCTTTATAACATATTATATTTTTCTTTGACAAATAAGACAGCAGTCGGTGACGTTTTCCCAGAATTTTACGTAAACCTCTCTGAGATAAATAGTCTTTTTTGTGTAATTGTAAATGTGAAGTAAGTCTTCGTATCCTATTTGTGAAACGAACTATTTGAAATTCAACAGACCCTCTGTTTTCCTCTTTTTCTTCTTGTGAAATAACTGAGATGAATGAATTTTTTACCATAAAATGAAATCTTCTCTACCCCCTCTTTATTATTTTAAGATATTTTTATTGATAGATATCTTTATTGATCAGTAATAATAATGCCCCTCATTTTTATTTTGTATATACAATAATCTTAATTTTTTTATTAATAAAATTTAATCAATTCGATTTAAATTTTTTAATTCGATTTGAAAAGGTATACAAAAGCATGGTTGTTTTCTGCATTCACAAAAGATTAGACCTAAAATAAGAATATTTTGTCGATTCATTTCTAGATATAATTGAGATGTCATTAAATTTATCAGAATGGAATGTAAGACAATGCATGTGTGCCTCTCTTTGTCCTCATAGACCGGATATGGTATGGGAAATATAGTAAAAATTTACTATTAATGAATTTTCAATCGCGGATACATATGTATTCTTACCATACTGAAACGGCTGCCGTTATTGGTATTAAACCAATAACGATTCATACAAGCTAAATCTTCTACTCGATAATTGGGCCAAAGAAATAACTTTAATTTAATAAGTCTTTTTTTATATTTTTTGCTTTTTTTATCCAAAACTTGAATGTTTACCTTATTCCCATTACAAATTGCTGCATTTCTATGTCTATTCTTAGAATTGAAACAAATTAGAATTCTCAATTCTCTACGACGTCGAGGTGATAAAATATTTTCAGGAACAAACAAATCATAGTGATTTTTATCTCTATTTCCAGTCATCTTTTGATATTTTCTAATGACTTCATCATAATTCTTATCAACATGTTTTTTTTCTTGGTATCTTTGATTAATTGGGTGTTTACTTTTATGAACTAATGAAATACCGATAGTTTGATACATAATAAATTTTCCATCATTTTTTATAGATATACGAATTGGTTCAATAATCAAAATTCCCCTTTTAATCAATTCTGTAAGAGTTAAATCTTTCTGAATCATCAGAATATCCAGACTCATTTCGCCCCTTTGAATAGAGGATATAGTAATTTCTCTTGGATTTATCAGTCTAAGCAGAAGACAATATACTTTGATGTTATTAATTATTTTTTTATTTAAAGAATCATCCCACCTCAATTGAAAATGCAAATACCTTTTTAGGAAGAAATCAAACTCCGCTTTTGTATTGATCTTGTATTGCTTTTTATTTCTATATTTTTTTATGTCCGATCCTGTATAATCTTCTTCAACATCTTTTTCTTGGTTTGAAAGAGCTGAGTTAAGATCCGCTCGGCCCGCGGATTCTTTTTCCCCTCGATTTCGGTTTTCTAATTCAAGAGATTTTTTTTCATTCGATGATAGAAAAGGATCTCCTTTTTTATTTCCAGCGATGCTTTTGTTTTCACTCGCATTTTCATTTATATTAGAATTAAAAAGCAGTAATTTAATTGGTATAACCCGCGGTTTAATTTTATACGTATTATAAAGTATCAAAAATTCTGGGAAGAACCAAAGTTCCAGATTTGATATGGGACGACTTAGTATTTCTTCATTCATTCCCATCCAATCAAAAACCCTTTTTTCATTGGATAGGTTGATTTCTTGATCTTGCTGAATCGTGACATAAAAAAGACCTTTCTTATTGATTTTATTAATTATTTGGTACTTATTAACCCTGCTCTTACTATATTTATTACTCTTAGTGGCAGTATCAATATCGATCCAGGTTTCAATATCGACCTTCTTTTTAAGACAAAAGTGGAGAATTCTCCAATCAAAATATTTTCTATCCGGATTTTTCTCCATATCTATAATATCATCTTCTACTAAATAATTATTGATAGGGATAATAGGAATACCTTCCAGCATATTAAATGATTTGTCTTTATGTGTGTTGTAATTATAAAAAATATTTTTGTTATTTTTTACTTGTAATGGTGATACATAAATAGATGAGTCCTTCTTATCGTCATAATTAATAGATTTATATGCTAAAAGATCATATCTATATTGTTTTTGAAAACTATCCCTTTGATTCAATAATGAGTCTCTTTCCATTTTTTTTTCGTAATTAATTAATTGATCTTTTTCATATAAATTATATAAATCTTTATTTTGAGCTATACGGTGTTGATTCAATATATTTCGCCACTTTTGTGGTACTAACCTAGACCATTTAATCTGAGATACATCATATTGATAATGACGCCTTAACCAATTTGTCCATTGATTCATTCCAGAATTGAAAAGATTTTTATATCTAAATTCGGAATGAAATAGTTCTTGTGTTACAAAAAAAAAATCCTTTATTTCCTTCTTAAGAAAAAAAGATGTTCCGTTATATTGAAATACAGATTTTAACTTATATAAGTTAATAAGTTGACTTTGTGATATTTTATAAAATACATATGCTTGTGAAAAGTAAGATAAGTCACAAAAAGTATTTGGATTCTTGTTACTAATATTATAAAGTGACTTTTTTATAGTCGAAATAAATTTACTTTGATTTGTTTTATCAATTCTTTCTTGATTTGCTTCATTATTGTTAATGTATTTATTAATAATTTTTTTTGTTGATTCAAGAAAAAGTTGTGTATTGATGATAGGAATATTAATCATAGATATAAACATATTTACGTATATCCTTTCAATGAAAAATTTTATAAAATAATGTGATTTACGGATTAATCTAACATTTATTCTTTTTAATATCTGCCAAATATTTTTTTGTGA